AACCAAGGAGACCCCCCCCGAGAACCGTATATGAAAATTTCATCTCGTACGGCTCAAACAGAAACACCCCAATACTATAGTTCTAACGGATGTGTGGAATAGAAAGTTTAAAATTTATTAATTCTATGATTCCATTTTTTCTTAAGATATGAAAGAATAAAAAACCCGAAAACTATTCTTTGTGGTTATAATGCCAAAAAATCAAGTCGGCTCATTCGTCTCTATATTGATCGTTATAGGCCTCTTGAATCTTCTATTTACCTATTTTCTTTGTTGTTATTTATGTGTAATGCGGCTTTACTGCTGTTTTTTTTTATTGATAGGAATTCTCTTGTTAAGACCCTATGAATCGATTAAAACCTCAGATTCATACTAGAACCACGATGATTCAATAAAACCTTCTCAAACTAAGTCCCAAAATTCCCTGAGTTAAGAACCGTTGGATCATCACTTATTCAATGACTAGATCTAATGACGAAAAATCAAAAGAAATCTTTGTCCTTTGATCAAAATAAGCATAAACGGAAGTTTGAAAGAATCAAAATCTTTCTATTTATAACTTCTAACTCTTTAAAAAATTTTTTGAAGTCCGGCCACGAGGTCTGACTATTAAGTATGAATCATAGTTCTAATACTTTAGTAATCTATAGTAATCTATTTCATATATTCCGTGCTCCAGATACTAAAACGAATATCCGACGAAGTAAAACCATCTCTATCAAGATGACAGATCTATTCTCTGTACTAGCCATAGGATCAATTATACCAAGTCACACACTCATATTCCGGAAATACAGAAAAAAAGAAATTCCACGGTCGAACTACCAAAATAGAATGGGATAAAAATCAGAAAACGAAACGCTTCACTTTGGATTGAAAAAGCTAGTTACTGGTTCTTGTAAATCTAATTCATTGAAATTCCATCCAGTAAAATGGAAGAATTATAAATCTCCAAAATAATAGATAGAAATACTGCAAATAGAGCCATTGCAAGACCCATCAAAGGAGTAGTTCCCCAACCAGGAGCTACTTTACCATATTCTGAATTCAATGGTTTCAATAAACTCCCGGCATTAGTTCGTTTTGGGCGGCCAGATCTAGAACTACCCTCAACGGTTTGTGTAGCCATAATATTTTATATTCATTAAGATCTGTTGACTTTGTATACCATTCCGTTGTAAATAAATGATCTTATCATAGATCCATTGTGGTCTTAAAACTACATAATGTCTTAAAACTATATAATAATGGAAACAGCAACCCTAGTCGCCATCTTTTTATCTGGTTTACTTGTAAGTTTTACTGGGTACGCCTTATATACTGCGTTTGGGCAACCCTCTCAACAACTAAGAGATCCATTCGAGGAACACGGGGACTAGTCGAAGTAATGATCCTCCCACTATTGGGAGGATCATTACTTTCAATTGAGATAATGAAAAATCATTTCATCCTTTTACTTTTTAGTTGGAACTTTAGGCGGTTCGCGAAAAAAGATAGCGAAAAAAATTATTCCTAGAGTTGAGACTAAAAGGAATGTATAAACCAATGCTTCCATAGATTCGATCGTGGTTTACAATTATAGCTTCCATACCTGTTTATTTTGGACCGTCTCCCGGATAAAGAAAGAACAAAAGTCAAAGAAAAGGCAGCGAGTCAAATGTCAAATCAAGATTTATCCGGTACCCCAACCCTATAGTCAGTCAAATAAAATAAAAACGAAAAGTAACAAAGCAATATTGTATCAAACTACCTGTCTTCGTGTAGTTGGATCTCCAAGTTTTTGGAATGTTCCAAATTCCACTTGAGCATCTAAATCCGGATCAATACCAGCAAAAACATCTCTAAACAAGGTTCTAGCACCATGCCAAATGTGTCCGAAGAAGAAGAGCAAAGCAAACGAAGCATGCCCAAAGGTAAACCAACCCCTTGGACTGCTACGAAAAACACCATCGGATTTCAAAGTAGCACGGTCTAATTCAAAAATTTCACCCAATTGAGCACGTCTAGCATATTTTTTCACAGTAGCAGGGTCACTATAACTGACTCCATTCAGTTCGCCGCCATAGAACTCAACAGTTACACCTACTTGTTCGACACTATATTTTGATTCTGCCCTTCTAAAAGGAACATCGGCTCTAACAATTCCGTCCCCGTCGACCAAAACAACTGGAAATGTTTCAAAAAACGTCGGCATACGACGTACAAAAAGCTCATGCCCCTCTTTATCTCTAAAGATAGGATGTCCTAACCACCCAACAGCTATTCCATCCCCGTTGTCCATTGAGCCCGCTCTGAATAATCCCCCTTTTGCCGGATTGTTGCCGATGTAATCATAAAAAGCTAGTTTTTCAGGAATTTTAGACCAAGCTTCGGATAAACTTTGATTTTCGGCTAAACCAGCACCAATTCTTCGATATATTTCTTGTTGGAAGTATCCTTGATCCCATTGATAGCGCGTGGGACCAAACAATTCAATCGGGGTAGTTGCTGAACCATACCACATAGTTCCAGCAACTACAAAAGCTGCAAAAAAGACAGCAGCAATACTGCTGGAAAGGACGGTTTCAATATTTCCCATACGTAATCCTTTGTATAGGCGTTGGGGTGGACGAACACTAAGATGAAATAGACCTGCCAATATACCTAAGGTCCCTGCTGCAATATGATGAGAAGCTATTCCTCCCGGAACAAAAGGATCAAAACCCTCCACACCCCACGCTGGATTTACGGCCTGTACCCTTCCGGTTAGTCCATAAGGATCGGACACCCATATTCCAGGACCATACAATCCTGTTACATGAAATGCACCAAAACCAAAGCAAGCCACCCCTGAGAGAAATAAATGAATTCCAAAGATCTTAGGCAAATCCAAAGAGGGTTTTCCTGTACGTTCATCAGTAAATATTTCTAGATCCCAATACACCCAATGCCAGATAGCTGCCAAAAAACACAAGCCAGAAAACACAATATGTGCCCCGGCCACACCTTCGTAACTCCAAATACCCGGATTCGTTACAGTCCCCCCTGTAATACTCCAACCGCCCCATGAATTCGTTATTCCTAAACGAGTCATGAAGGGTATAACGAACATACCCTGTCTCCACATTGGATCAAGAACAGGATCAGAGGGATCAAAAACGGCTAATTCGTATAGAGCCATCGAACCGGCCCAACCAGCAACCAGAGCTGTATGCATTATATGGACAGAAATCAAACGACCGGGATCATTCAATACGACGGTATGAACACGATACCAAGGCAAACCCATGGAAATACCCCTTTATCAACGAAAAATAGACACAATGTAACTTTATTGCATTGGAAAAGGAAAAAGCTATGCTATAGACCCCTTTTTTAGGGGATTCTCTCGGGGAAAGGATTAATATTTGTTTGATGCTTTTCGTAATAATTACTTTTAGTAATAATGAAACTATTTTGTTCGTAGGAACAAAAAGAAGCAGATCTATTCTACACCCGATAAGTAACAATACGCAATGGTAAGGGGGTTGATACCATTTTATATGAGTGAATATATATATATTTGTTCATCATTCAAAGGACTCATTTGTAAGAATTTTCCTTTATTCATTTTGTCTTCTTTTTTTATGAACTTAGTCAATCTATGGATAAAATAGGATAATAAAATCAATAGTATTAGGCCACTAAACCCACTGTTACGCTTTCACATCAAAGTGAGATATAGTACTTCATTTTTCTTTTATTTAATGCCTATTGGTGTTCCAAGAGTACCTTTTCGAAGTCCTGGAGAGGAAGATGCATTGTGGATTGACGTATAGTGCGACTTGTCAGATATATTGGGCATACGGTATTTCCCCGTTCTCTTCCCCGATCGAGATATCCCCTCTTTCGCCCGAGAAAGATTGATTCAATTATCAAAAATTTGGAGCGTGAAGTGCAATTAGATCCATTTTTTAGGGAGGGTATACGGACTAATATTATCAATTAGAATAATTTATGGTTGGCTTGGTTAGACCAATCAAATGAAGTATCCAGGCTCCGTTTAGAAAGAAAACCAATTGGTAATAAATATATTTATGATTACGACTTAATATCATATTTATATCATATTTTAGTTATTTCTATTTATTTAGATATTTAGAAATAGAAGTGATCTCAAACTGTTAATCAATCGAGTAATATGATAAATGCGTTGAATATTTGTTGGAAGACATGAAATAAATTGAAAAAAAAAAAAATGGGGAAGTCATAGCAAAAGGACGTGGTATTGGGGCATTTGTCCTATATGTACAAATCCAAATCGGGCGGATCTTTACTCGGAGTAGAGCATAAACCTAAAAAAATTGAAGAAGCCCAGTCAGGAACAAGAAAATTACATCGCGATTTAGATTGTATCTCGATGAAACAATACATCAATGAGAAGTTAGTCAGATAAGTTTAGCAATTTTTTTTAGATAAACAAAACAGGCCAAAACTCATCTTTCTTGAAAAATGAAAGAAAAGTCCATTTTATAAGTTAAAAAAACCTGTTAGGAAAAAAAAAGCTAGAATCTACACATTGATTCCTTTTTTTCATGATTTTTGTTGAACCGTATGCATCAAAAGGTGCATGTACGGTTTCTAAGGGATACCATTTTATCCCAATCAACCGACTTTATCGAGAAAGATTACTTTTTTTAGGCCAAGGGGTTGATAGTGAGATCTCGAATCAACTTATTGGTCTTATGGTATATCTCAGCATAGAGGATGATACCAAAGATCTGTATTTGTTTATAAACTCTCCTGGCGGATGGGTAATACCCGGAGTAGCTATTTATGATACTATGCAATTTGTGCGACCAGATATACAGACAATATGCATGGGATTAGCCGCTTCGATGGGATCTTTTATTCTTGTTGGAGGGGAAATTACCAAACGTCTAGCATTCCCTCACGCTCGGCGCCAATGAGTTTTTTATTTGATTTGAGAGAAAAAAAGAAAACTATGCCTTCGCACTATATGAATATTAAGTAATAATAGCATGGCACTTCGAATTCGATATGAGAATTTTTTTTTTAAACCCTTAGATTACGTATCGAAAGAGTAGTATGAGATAAAAAGGCATTTTCGATTTTAGCCAATCTATCGGGAGGCCTATTTCAGCGTCACAAACTTTTTTGTTTTCACAGCAGGGGCTCTTAATCTTAACAATTTTTAGGTTATGAAAGAATATGAAAATAAATCTTGTTTTTTTATTTGAAAAAAAAAAAAAAGAAACTTTGGGATTGCTAAATAACAGACGAAATAAATATATAAAGCAACGGAACCATCATAGTATTTTTATAGTATTTTTGAACTACTACAAAAGGAAGGATGGTTATTGGATCATTTACCAACCCGAGTCTGATAGACCCTATCATTTATTTTATATTTCTTCGATGTAAGTAAGGTAAGGTAAAAAAAGCGAATTCCATTATAGAGCCGTATGCAATGCGCAAAAGATGCCTGTACGGTTGTTCAATTATATCTTTTTGATTATTCTTTATCTCCTCACTTTCATCATGCGAGATAGAAGAAACATTTTTTATGTTATATCATATATTATCAGGGTAATGATCCATCAACCTGCTAGTTCTTTTTATGAGGCACAGACGGGAGAATTTGTCCTGGAAGCGGAAGAGCTGCTGAAGCTGCGCGAAACCATCACAAGGGTTTATGCACAAAGGACAGGCAAACCCCTATGGGTTGTATCCGAAGACATGGAAAGAGATGTTTTTATGTCAGCAACAGAAGCCCAAGCTCATGGAATTGTTGATCTTGTAGCGACTGAATAAAAAAGAAAAAGAACAAGGATTTCACACGAATTCGTGATTTGGTATTTTATCTTCTTACCGGATTTAATATTCTATTTATTAATTTCTTAATATAGAAATTGAAAATATAGAAAAAAAAAAAGAATTCCTAAGCATCCGGTTAAGATCGATCTAAACCAGCCCATTATATATATGATTCAACATGCCAACTATTAAACAACTTATTAGAAACACAAGACAGCCAATCAGAAATGTCACGAAATCCCCCGCTCTTGGAGGATGTCCTCAGCGACGAGGAACATGTACTAGGGTGTATGTGCGACTCGTTCAGACCATGGACTAGGACAAAAGAAAGAAAACAATTGATCCAGTATCACCGATCCGTACCAGTGAGTAGGATAGAATAGAATGGACGAACTCCATTGAATATTCAATATCTTAAAAAAAGATCTATCCTTCAATTGGGGTATCAAATGTATGGTTCCCGTTGGTGCAAATCCAATCACCTCAATTTTAAATTTAAGATGAGAAAGGATTCCCCATTGATAGCAAATGGTATTCATTAAGCAGGGGAAATCTTATTTTAAAAAGTCAAAATTTTAGGCCTTATTCTTGCAAGAACGGACTAACAGGGTCAGCTACTCAGCAAATCTTCATAATTAAATACCGTTACTGTATAAATAGATCTCGTTGTGAAAGACCTAGTACTAGATAATTATGGGTAGAGCCAAAGGGTGTGAACTGTACAAGTTAACAATAACATTGATTAAATGAAGGAAGGGCTCCGGTGTATAGAGAGGACCTCGCCGTTTAAGAAGTAACCATAGAAACGATGGAACCCACTATAATCCATTTTTATTTATTACTTTTTTATTTACTATGTGTTTTTGATACCTAGTATCAATACAATTTTGATTTCTAGGCGAAATGCCTAGAAAAAAATCGTGGTCGGGAAGGTTAGAGTAGCAAAAGCCATTGGAATTTTTATTTTATACATTGGAAGAATCCGTTTTGTTATTAATAGACTAGGACACGGGAAGGGAATAACTGAAAGAAAGGAAATCAATTAGTTATTCATCAAAGTTTCATTTATTCAATGACCAGAATTAAACGAGGGTATATAGCTCGAAGACGTAGAACAAAAATCCGTTTATTTGCATCAACTTTTCGAGGGGCTCATTCAAGACTTACTCGGACTATTACTCAACAGAAAATAAGAGCTTTGGTTTCGGCTCATCGGGATAGGGGTAGACAAAAGAGAGATTTTCGTCGTTTGTGGATTACTCGTATAAATGCAGTAATTCGAGACAATAAAGTATACTTTAGTTATAGTAAATTAATACACAATCTGTACAAGAAACAATTGCTTCTTAATCGTAAAATACTTGCACAAATAGCTATATTAAATAAGAGTTGTCTTTATATGATTTCCAATGAGATCATAAAATAAAGAGAGTGAAGGGAATCCGTTGGAATGGTTTAAATGGAGTTCCCTGGAGAATGAACTCTGGGAAGGTAGAGTAGAAATTAGTATGATAAAATATGAAAAAGTCGTCAAAATGAAAATGAAGAAACATGTTGAATAAAAAATATTTCTTATTCTTCTATTCTTCCCCAATTTTTTTTTTTTTTTTCAAACGACACGACAATCAAATCTGGATTTCCTATTTTTAGAAAAAAAAAGCGTCAATCCGCATTTGAGTTTGGATTGGTATTTTTTTTGATTCAATTCAAGAGTCAGCCTATTTTTTTCTGGTTCTAAGACCAGTAGTTCTAGCGGTTGACTCGCTTCTTTCAAATTGTTTCTCATTATTAAGAAAAGGTAACGGAGATAAAATACGAGCTTGTTTTATAGCAATAGTAATTAATCGTTGTTGTTTTAAGGTCAATCGATTCACCCGTCTAGATAATATTTTTCCTTGTTCGCTAATAAATCGACTAATTAAACTCATGTTTCTATAATCAATTCGATCCCCCGATTGGATCGGAGGCAAACGCCTACGAAAAGATCGCTTGGATTTAAGAAAGATTCGCTTGGATTTATCCATGGTTTGTTTATTCCTTATCCTAAAGAAAAGATCCTAATCCTATTTCTTAATTCTCCATCACGGTTGATCTGATCGAAATAGGATTTGGTTTGTTTATATTAAAATTAATATATATTATATATTGTTATATATTAGATATATCTAATATGTCATTTTTGATCTTCCTTGGAACGGAAGACTGACACACGAGTGACCGGTTCGATCTATTTCTTTATCTCCCCGTGAATCGTATGTTTGTAACAACAGGGACAGAATTTTCTCAATTCCAATCGACTAGGCGTATTATGTCGATTCTTTTGAGTAATATATCTGGAAATGCCCGTTGATTCCTTATTAACACGATTTCGAACACAACTGGTACATTCCAAAATCACCGTTACTCGGACATCTTTACCCTTGGCCATGAGCCTCCTTTGGTTTTTGATTCATTCAACTCTTTGATTTTCCGATCCGAAACGAGGAAGAAGAAAGGAACAAAAAAAAAAACAGGTAACTCGAAATCGAATTATGAAAGAAAGGTTTCGTTGCAATAAATCAATATAAATCAATATAGTAATAATAACAATATATTAAATTAATAAGTAAGTAATATAATGATTTCTAACTATATTACTCGATTTAGAATTTAAAATTGCCGTACAGCATTTAATTTTTATTTAAGTATCTTGTATGATATTGTTGCCCCAACCATCACATTTTACTCTATTTTTTATTAATTTTATTTAAATTTGAGCCTGGCCCGAATTACTAGTTTCACAGAGGGGGAATCCCCTTTTTGTTTTTCTAACGTATATTCGAAAAAAAAAAGAAGGGAAGGGATTAGTTACAGATATTTGATTCTATCTCTAATCCTCTTCCCCCCCTACCATATCAATAACTAGAATGAAAAAAAGGGGAATATCAACGCATCCGGAAAAAAACGATTGATCTCTATCAATAAACCTGCTAAAGACCCGAACCATAGAGTACTTACTACCGGTGCCACGGAGAGATATGTTTTTAGATCTCGCATTTTAAATTCTCCTCCTTCTTTATTATTTCTAATACATAATGCTAATACATATATAACCAGATGTGTATATGTACTTAATGACTGACCGCTTGTATTTGTACGCGGAATTCCTAATTCAAGTTGAAATGTACAAAATAGATCGTACTTTTCTGAATCTTAAAAGAAACAAATATGCCCCTTTAGGCCAGAAATTCTCGAAAAATAGTCATTTTTTACAGGGTCTCATATTTATTTCATACTTTAATATAATAGAAATATATTAGAAGTCTTTTACTATTTTTAATATAATTAGAAGTCTTTTACTATTTTTAATATAATTCTATGTTATATGAGACCAAAAAGAAGAAATGACAAGATATTTGTGTATATCAATGGAAGAAATAAAGATATGGAAAACAAAACAGGGATTCTCTACAATGACACTGTAGACCAATTGAAAGGGATGTAGCGCAGCTTGGTAGCGCGTTTGTTTTGGGTACAAAATGTCGCGGGTTCGAATCCTGTCATCCCTACCTATTACTTATCTTCTGAACAGTAACGGGGGATCAATTGAGATCGATTAAAAGAAAATTGGATATACATAAAAAATCGTTAATTTTATGATAGTATATATGCAAGACGTATTGGGGTCACAAAACATTCATTGTGATAATAAAGCGCTCTTAGTTCAGTTCGGTAGAACGTGGGTCTCCAAAACCCGATGTCGTAGGTTCAAATCCTACAGAGCGTGATTCTGTGTTCTTGTTAGTCGCGCTAGGTCGAAAATTACCACCGAAAAAATGAAACCAATCTAATTTTGACCTCCCGCGAATTAAAGGAAGTAGGAGGTCAATCAAAAAAGGGATGTTAATTAATCAAAGTTCCAACTGATCACCACGTCTGTATTGTAAATATGCAGTTACAAATAATCCAGCCAAAGTAATAGGAATTAGACCCAAGACGATTCCAAATAGAAAAACTTCAATCATTTCAATTTGTTTGAGAGGGGAAAGGGGAGGTAATATCTATGCTTAAATATAAATAGTAATCCGTATTGACTCTAAATCTCAATGACCAAAAATTGGAAATTGATACGGTAAGGAACTATAGAATATATGAACTATCACAGAAATATTTTTGTATGAATTGTTCATTTAATTAATTTCAAATAAGTCGTATCTTGCTCAAG